TGGAGTACCGACGTGTACCATGCACCCGAATTTCAATATAGTAATGTCCGGCTCTTACCAAAAACAAGTCATTTATGGATATTATCAGGAGGTTCGTGCAGATCCGGTGTAGTTTCTTTTTCACTCCACAAGGATCAAGATCAACTGAACATCCATTCTCATTCTGTCGAACGAAGATATATTTCTAGCCTCTCAGTGAATAATGATCAAGTGAGACACCAATTAGTTAGGTCAGATTTTTCTGATAAAAAAGAAGATGGTATTTTTGATTATTCGGGATTTAATCGAATCGTAGGTATTGGTCATTGTAATCTCATACATCCTGCAATTCTCCACAAGAATTCTGATTTATTGGCAAAAAGGCGAAGAAATCAATTTCTCATTCCGTTCCAATCCATTCAAGAACAAGAGAAAGAACTAATGCCCCATTCAGGTATCTCGATTGAAATACCCATAAAGGGTATTTTCCGTAAAAATAGTATTCTTGCTTATTTTGATGATCCTCGATACAGAAGAAAGAATTCAGGAATTACTAAATATGGGACTATAGGGGCGCATTCAATCGTCAAAAAAGAGGACTTGATTGAGTATCGAGGAGTCAAAAAAATCAAGCCAAAATTTCAAATGAAAATCGATCGCTTTTTTTTCATTCCCGAGGAAGTGCATATTTTACCCGAATCTTCTTACGTAATGGTACGGAATAATAGTATCATTGGAGTAGATACCCGAATCGCTTTAAATAGAAGAAGCCAAGTGGGCGGATTGGTCCGAGTGGAGAAAAAAAAAAAAAAGATTGAACTAAAAGTTTTTTCTGGGGATATCCATTTTCCTGGGGAAACGGATAAGATATCCCGACACAGTGGCATCTTGATACCGCCGGAAACGGGAAAAAAAGAACTTAAGGGATCCGCCCGGGAATCAAAAAAATTGAAAAAATGGATCTATGTCCAACGGATCACACCTACCAAGAAAAAGCATTTTGTTTTGGTTCGACCCGTAGTCACATATGAAATAGCGAACGGTATCAATTTAGCAACACTCTTCCCCCAGGATCTGCTGCGGGAAAAGGATAATATGCACCTTCGAGTTGTCAATTATATCCTTTATGGAAAGGGCAAACCCTTTCGGGGTATTTCTGACACAAGTATTCAATTAGTTCGAACTTGTTTAGTCTTGAATTGGGACCAAGACAAAAAAAGTTCTTCCGTCGAAGAGGTCTGTGCTTCCTTTGTTGAAGTAAGTACAAATGGTATGATTCGAGATTTCCTAAGAATCGACTTAGTGCAATCCCATATTCCGTATATCAGAAAAAGGAATGCTCCGTCAAGTCCAGGATTGATCTCTGATAATGGTCCAGATCGCACCAATATAAATCCGTTTTACTCCATTTATTTCAAGGCAAGGGTTCAACAATCACTTAGCCAAAATCAAGGAACTATTCATACCTTGTTGAATAGAAATAAGGAATGCCAATCTTTGATAATTTTGTCATCATCTAATTGTTTTCGAATGGGTCCATTCAACGATATCAAATATCATAATGTGATAAAGCAATCAATTCACATTCAAAAAGATCCTCTAATTCCAATTAGGAATTCGTTGGGACCCTTAGGAACAGTCCTTCAAATTGCGAATTTTTATTCATTTTACTATTTAATAACTTATAATCCGGTTTCGGTAACTAACTATTTGAAACTTGATAATTTAAAACAGACTTTTCAAGTACGTAAATTTTATTTAATGGATGAAAACGAGAGAATTTCTAATCCTGATCCAGACAGTAAGATTGTTTTGAATCCATTTAATTTGAATTGGGATTTTATCCATCATAATTATTGTGAGGAAATGTACACAATAATAAGTCTTGGGCAGTTTATTTGTGAAAATATATGTATAGCCACAAATGGACCACACCTCAAATCAGGTCAAGTTTTAATTGTTCAAGCTGGCTCTGTAGTAATAAGATCAGCTAAGCCTTATTTGGCTACTCCAGGAGCAACAGTTCATGGGCATTATGGAGAAATCCTTTATGAAGGAGATACATTAATTACATTTATATATGAAAAATCAAGATCTGGTGATATAACGCAGGGTCTTCCAAAAGTAGAACAGGTGTTAGAAGTGCGTTCGATTGATTCAATATCGATGAACCTAGAAAAAAGAGTTGAGGGTTGGAACGCGCGTATAACAAGAATTCTTGGGATTCCTTGGGGATTCTTAATTGGTGCTGAGCTAACTATAGTGCAAAGTCGTATCTCTTTGGTTAATAAGATCCAAAAGGTTTATCGATCCCAGGGGGTCCAAATCCATAATAGACATATCGAAATCATTGTACGTCAAATAACATCAAAAGTGTTGGTTTCAGAAGATGGAATGTCTAATATTTTTTTACCCGGCGAACTTATTGGATTGTTACGAGCGGAGCGAACGGGGCGTGCTTTGGAAGAAGCGATCTGTTATCGAGCTATATTATTGGGAATAACGAGAGCATCTCTGAATACTCAAAGTTTTATATCTGAAGCAAGTTTTCAAGAAACCGCTCGGGTTTTAGCAAAAGCAGCTCTCCGGGGTCGTATCGACTGGTTGAAAGGCCTGAAAGAGAACGTTGTTCTGGGGGGGATGATACCCGTTGGTACCGGATTCAAAGCATTAGTGCACTGTTCACGGCAGCATAACAATATTCTTTTGGAAACAAAAAAAAAAAGAATTTATTCGGGGGGGGGATGATAGATATTTTCTTACACCACAGAGAATTATTAGACTTTTGCATTTCAAAGACTTTACATGATACATCAGAACAATCATTTAGAGGATTTAATGAGTCCTAAGGAGCGGATTCTCTTAACTATTTTTGATCCTTTGATTTCTTAATAGTAAGAAAAGAAAGATAATAACGAATAGAAAGTAATGAATGGCCTGGATTGTGTATCAATGGCCAATCTCTGGTAGAAGAGAAGGTTCCATTGGAACAATTATTTATTTCAGGGCACCTCGTCTCTTTTTTTTATCAAATCTTTTTTTGATAAAAAAAAGAGGAAGTATGGGGAGAAATGGCAAGAAGATAGTGGAATATCAATTTTGAAGAGATGATGGAAGCAGGAATTCCTTTTTGTCATGGTACTAGGAAATGGAATCCTAGAATGTCACCTTATATCTCAGCAAAACATAAAGGTATTCATATTACAAATCTGACAAGAACTGCTCGTTTTTTATCAGAAGCTTGTTATAAAGCAGCGGATTTAGTAGCACGAGCTGCAATAAGAACCCGGTGTCATTATATGTCATTATATTATATTAATAAAAAAAGGTTCGGTGGTATGTTAACGGATTGGTCCACTACAGAAACGAGACTTCATAAGTTCAGGGATTTGAGAGCGGAACAAAAGACGGGGAGACTCAACCGTCTTCCAAAAAGAGATGCAGCTATCCTGAAGAGACAATTATCACGCTTGCAAACGTATCCGGGCGGGATTCAATATATGACGGGGGTACCGGATATTGTAATCATCGTTAATCAGCAAGAAGAATATACGGCTCTTCGAGAATGTATCGCTTTGGGAATTCCAACAATTTGTTTAATCGATACAAATTGTGACCCCGATCTCGCAGATATTTCGATTCCAGCAAACGATAACGCTATAGCTTCAATCCGATTAATTCTTAATAAATTTGTATTTGCAATTTGTGAGGGTCGTTCTAGCTATATACGAAATCCTTGATTAATAATAAGATAAATAAATTTTTTTGGTAACTACATGGATTTTTTGATTTTTGGAATCGGTTACTCTTCTTGAATCGCATAAAAGAAAAGAAATTAAAAAAAACTGTGGATATTATGTGATTAGCGGGTATTCAAAACGGATAATTCTAATTAAAGTATACAAGTCGAAAGGGAGAGGGTTGAATCAAAATAATTCTTTTTAAAGTTCTATTTCTGTTAGAGGGCAATATGAATGTTATATCATGTTCCAGTAACACACTAAAAGGGTTATACGATATATCCGGTGTGGAAGTAGGCCAACATTTCTATTGGCAAATAGGAGGTTTACAAGTCCATGCCCAAGTACTTATTACTTCTTGGGTTGTAATTGCTATCTTATTAGGTTCAGCCCTTATAGCTGTTCGGAATCCACAAACTATTCCGACTGCCGGTCAAAATTTCTTCGAATATGTCCTTGAATTTATTCGAGACGTGAGCAAAACTCAGATTGGAGAAGAATATGGTCCATGGGTTCCCTTTATTGGAACTATGTTTCTATTTATTTTTGTTTCGAATTGGTCCGGTGCTCTTTTACCTTGGAAAATAATACAGTTACCCCATGGGGAGTTAGCTGCACCTACGAATGATATCAATACTACCGTTGCTTTAGCCTTGCTCACGTCAGTAGCATATTTCTATGCAGGTCTTTCTAAAAAGGGATTAGGTTATTTCAGTAAATACATTCAACCGACTCCAATTCTTTTACCCATTAACATTTTAGAAGATTTCACAAAACCTTTATCACTTAGCTTTCGACTTTTCGGGAATATATTAGCTGATGAATTAGTAGTTGTTGTTCTTGTTTCTTTAGTACCTTTAGTGGTTCCTATACCTGTGATGTTCCTTGGATTATTTACAAGCGGTATTCAAGCTCTTATTTTTGCAACTTTAGCGGCGGCTTATATAGGCGAATCTATGGAGGGCCATCATTGACTAGTTTTCGAAATAGTCTCTTTTTTTTTTTTTAGCTTAGAATAACGCAGTGTATGCGTAACTAAAGATAATCCACTTAGGAAACATCAATATACAAATAGAAATAGACAAATACGGGATATACGACCAAGAGTCATAGAAAAAAAAATTCAGATATTGGGGAATTGTAAAAAAGGAAAGAGATCAAAAAGATCTTTTTCCTAAAATTCATGTTTGGCTTTATTATATCATACTCCTGCCAATAAATATTATCATTCTATTGTTTTGTTCATTCAATTCAAATATAAGGAGTCATTATTTGAATAAAAATTCTTAATATAAAAATTCTTATAGTATCGTAGTATCACAATTTACACGGTGTGTGATTACAAAAAAAAAAGAAAAAGAAAGATGCTTTCTAGAATGATTCCCATTTTAGTTGATTTTATTCAATTCAACGATTGACCAAAAGAAAATATTAATAAATAATTAAAGTGAATGACCTTACCGGAATAAAATACTTATGTTTATTTCTATGCAATGATTCGCCAAACGAGATTCATAAAAAATGGGTTGATTGGGAGAGGGGAACAGAATTGGGTATATGGGATCTAATGACTCTAAGCCAACTCTTGTGTATGGTTCCAAGAATGATTCTAGAATACGATTGACTTTAAGATACGAATAGTTTGAATCTAAGATATGAAGATATGAATAGTTGGTTTACGTTATGGAAGAAAGACATGTATATATGATATTAGATATTGATAGTTATATATCAACTAAAGAGATATCTAATCCGCCCTACTATTGTGAACTTAGATAGAGATTCCAATAGAAATTCTTCGGTTTCGTCTTTGCCTGTGAATTGAATGTGAATGAATAAAGCGATGAAATAAAGAAAACTAACGAACGAAGAATTAAAAAAGGGTTTGGAAAGAAGAAATGGAAGAACAAAAGTTGTATGGATTCACAAAAATCCTGTGGATCGGAACTAAAAAAGAGATATCGAAGTAGCTTTTATGGTTTAATACTAATATTATTATTACTTCAATTCCGAGTTCTTAATTATTTCGACTGGATGAATCTTAGCGATGGAATAATTAAGTCATAATTCATTGGACGATTGTATCATTAACTATTTCTTTATTTTAGTGCGAGGAACTTATCATGAATCCACTGATTTCTGCCGCTTCTGTTATTGCCGCTGGGTTGGCCGTCGGGCTTGCTTCTATTGGACCTGGAGTAGGTCAAGGTACTGCTGCGGGTCAAGCTGTAGAAGGTATCGCGAGACAACCCGAGGCGGAGGGAAAAATACGAGGTACTTTATTGCTTAGTCTGGCTTTTATGGAAGCTTTAACAATTTATGGACTGGTTGTAGCATTAGCGCTTTTATTTGCGAATCCCTTTGTTTAATCCTATAAATATGCAAATTACGTATTTTTTTTTTAGTCTATCTAAAAGAGGAGATAATATGAAAAATATAACCGATTCTTTCGTTTCCTTGGTTCGCTGGTCATTTGCCGGGAGTTTCGGGTTTAATACCGATATTTTAGCAACAAATCCAATAAATCTAAGTGTAGTCCTTGGTGTATTGATCTTTTTTGGAAAGGGAGTGCGTGCGAGTTGTTTATTTCAAGAATAGGCTGGATCCAACCAGCTGTACTTTTTTTCATTATAACTAGATCGAAAAAGGTGCACGATTCCGCGAATTACTTCTGAATCAATTTCAAATCATATTTAAGAACCATAGCATTTCGTGATTCATTGGTAAATCTACTTTGATTCTCTATCAACCAAACCAATAGTGTGGGGTCATTAACATGGTTAAAGCTAAACCAAACTGTTTGAAGTCCAGACGCAGCATGGTACTCTTTCTACTACTATATTAATATAGAATAGAAATGTTTGCAAAATGAATAATTGGAATTTGTTTTTTTTTCGATATAAAACACTCATGTCGATAAAATTATTTGAGCCTTTTCTTTTATTGGAATGCAAAATATTTGAAATATTTCAATCAACCGCTTTTTATGCTGAATCGGTGACCTGTGTATAATATAAAGTAAGAAGAATTCTTTGGATTTGACGAAAAAAAGAAACAACTTTGCTGACAATTCAATATTTTTGTTTTGTTCCGTCAGAAGAGTCCTCAAAATATTCTGGTCTTGGATTAGTGATTAGTCGCGACATCTTGGAATATGAATAGAGAAGAGAGGTAGAGGATAGGCTCATTACATTAAAAAAAAAAGATATGGGAATTGCCCCCATACTTAAAAAGTTGAAGTAATTGAGTGTGAGAGCCAAATGAATCGAAAAATTCATGTTTGGTTCGGGAAGGGATCATGTAAGTTTTGAGATGAATGGAAAGATAATCTACTTTCATTAAGTGATTTATTAGATAATCGAAAACGGAAGATCCTGAATACTATTCGAAATTCAGAGGAACTGCAGGGGGGGGCCATTCAACGGCTGGAAAAAGCCCGGGCTCGCTTACGGAAAGTCGAAAGGGAAGCAGATCAATTTCGAGTGAATGGATACTCGGAGATAGAACGAGAAAAATTGAATTTGATTAAGTCAACTTATAAGACTTTGGAAGAATTAGAAAATTACAAAAATGAAACCATTCGTTTTGACCACCAAAGGGCGGTTCAGCAAGTCCGACAACAGGTTTTCCAACAAGTTTTAAAGGGAGCTCGAGGCACTCTGAATAGTTCTTTGAACAAGGAGTTACATTTACGTACCATTAGTGAGAATATTGACACGTTTGAGGCGATGACAGAAATAACTGATTAGTCCTTTTCCTGTAGGCATCGTTTTTTTCTTTA